ATGATAAAAATATTGAAGAAAGAGGAAAAGGGTGGTTACGGAGAGGTCGAAGCTTGGTGACGTCGATGACTGTGGTCTACAAATCACAAAGATATTGGAACACTTTATTTGTATAGGGGAGTGTGAGGAGGGTTATTTGGAGCTAGGTTAAGGCTAATAATTCGTATGCAGTTAGGGCATCCTGGAGCGGTGTTTTTAAAAAGAGACTGGTTTTATAACGTAGTGGTTACTACACACGCTTTAATAATAATTTTCTTTGCTGTTATACCGATTCTTATTGGTGCCTTTGGTAATTGGCTAATTCCTTTGCTTGTTGGAGGGAAGGACATAATCTACCCCCGTATGAACAACTTGAGGTATTGACTTTCCCCTAATGCACTGTATTTACTAATGTTGTCTTTTAGAACAGATAAAGGAGTGGGGGCTGGTTGGACTATTTATCCTCCGCTGTCAGTGTACCCCTATCATAGAGGGCCAAGGATAGACGTACTGATTGTTTCTTTACATTTAGCAGGGTTAAGGTCCTTGGTTGGGGCTATTAATTTTGCTAGTACAAACAAAAATATACCTGTGTTGGAGATAAAGGGAGAGCGAGCTGAGCTGTATGTGTTAAGAATCAGGGTTACTGCAGTATTATTGATTATTTCTATCCCAGTATTGGGAGGTGGTATTACGATGATTTTGTTTGATCGTAATTTTAACACTACCTTTTTTGACCCAGCAGGGGGTGGTGACCCGGTGTTGTTTCAACACTTATTCTGGTTTTTCGGACACCCAGAAGTGTATATCCTCATTCTTCCTGCTTTTGGGGTAATGTCTAAGGTAATCATACATTGTTCTGGAAAAGAAGCGGTGTTTGGGTTAATCGGAATGGTATATGCTATGATTGGAATTGGAGGGCTTGGTTGTATAGTGTGGGCTCACCACATGTTTACAGTGGGGCTAAATGTTGATACTCGAGGGTACTTTTCTACTGCTACTATAGTAATTGCTGTTCCGACAGGAGTAAAAGTATTTAGATGATTAGCAACTATAGCAGGAAGTAAGTTCAAAATGAAGCCTGCTGCTTTTTGAAGAACTGGGTTCTTATTTCTATTTACTGTAGGAGGATTAACTGGAGTAATACTATCAAGGGCTTCTATGGATGTATCATTACACGATACTTATTATGTAGTGGCTCATTTTCATTATGTGTTAAGGATAGGGGCTGTGTTTGGAGTGTTTTGTGGGCTCAATCACTGGCTACCAAATTTTGTTGGGGTGTGCTTTAATAAGAAGTGAAGAAAAGCTCATTTTATGGCTATATTCTTTGGGGTAAATACTACTTTTTTCCCTCAACACTTTTTAGGGTTAAGCGGGATACCTCGTCGTTACATAGATTACGCGGATATTTATGCTCACTGGCATTGGGTGTCCTCTTACGGATCTGCTGTATCCTTTGGATCGCTGATGTATTTTAAGTTTTTACTTTGAGAAGCATTGGTGAGCCAGCGAGGGGTTGTCTTTAGTGGTGGCTTATGTGGTGAAATAGATTGAGCTGGAACTCGGGATCTTTTCCCAGGAAGTAAACATGTTTATAGTCAACTTCCGTTTGTATGGACAAATCCGTATAATACTTGTATTACTTATATTTATAAGAAATGCCATAATCAGTAAGTTAAAATTATGTTAATAGATGTTTTTTCTAGGTTTGATGCTCATAGTTATAATTTAATTAGGCTATCTATGCCGTTGTGATTGCTTTCGTCTCTTGTTCCTTTAACTGTGATTTTTAGGGATATTTACGTCAAGGGAGGAAGAGTTAAAGCTTTTCAAGGCTTAGTTCTGTCGTTTACTTACTCAATAATTCGGCTTAATGGAAAAGGGCTTAAACTTTCTGGGTTTCCGCTAGTAATGAGGGGGTTGTTTATAATGGTGTTAATGCTAAATTTATCGGGAAATTTTCCGTTTTTTTTCCCTGTAAGGGGTCAATTTGTGTTTGGGTTTTCTTTTGCTTTGTCTATTTGAACTTGTTTGGTTGTGTCTAGATTGTTATGCAGATTTGAACAAGGCTTAATAAGGTTGGTGCCGACTGGATGTCCAATGGTTTTGGTTCCATTCATGGTAGTAGTTGAGTTGATTAGGGGTATACTTCGTCCATTAACACTGGTGCTTCGGTTAACGTTAAACCTTGGGGCTGGTAAGGTAATTTTAACTATGTGTAGTGGTGAGCTTGTGGTGAGTTGACTAAATAGCAGCAGTCTGGTTAGTGGAGTTGGGAGAGTTAAAGGTTTATTAATAGGAGGGGGCGTTTTCGGAGCTGCTGAGGTTGCGATTGCTTGTATTCAATGTTATATTTTTTGTGTGTTGTTGTGTCTTTACACTGAGGACCATAGAAGGTAAACTGGCTTTAAAAGCTTTGCTGAAGCAACGGCCTTGTAAGTCGTAGAAAACATAAATGTTTTAAAGCTATGGTTTGAATAAAATTTTTGGGACTTTTTTTAATAGGGATAGGTTGTTTTGTAGTTTTTCGTATAAACACACACCTTCTTTCTTTGTTTGTTGGTCTTGAAATAATAAGATTAGGGTTGCTTTTTGTTGGACACGTTTTTTTAATAAATCAATTCTGAGTAATCCTTTTAATCTTATGTTTAGCTGTGTGTGAAGCTAGAATTTGTCTGGCTTTATTAGTTATAGTGATGCGGTTATGCGGTAATGACTTAATGTCAAGGTTAGTGAGAGATGGCTTATAGAAATAAAATTAAACTATTGAGTGAAAGTTTTTTGCTTTTGTTGTTAATCTGTTTTGGGTACGTGTCAATCTTTGCAGGCAGGTTGCTGAGTAAGGTTTATTTGTTTGAGGTGTGTATTTGAGACAGGCATTGTTTGCCCTTTAGATTTAGAATTTTATTGGATAGAGTAAGAATAATTTTTATTGGGACAGTTTTAGTGATCAGGGGGAGAGTGGCTACTTACTGTAAATGATACATATCAAGAGAGGTTTACTATAACCGTTTTATGGGGCTGGTTTGATTGTTTGTGCTTTCTATAATCTTCATGATTTTGATCCCTAATCTAGTAATGCTACTAATCGGGTGAGATGGCTTAGGTCTTACTTCATTTTTATTAGTGGCTTACTATCAAAATAATAAAAGACTCTCGGCAGCCATATTAACAGCTTTGACTAATCGTGTGGGGGATGTTTTTGTTTTAGTTAGGGTTTCAATTCTTTTGAATGAGGGGAGATGGCTAATTTATGACTATCACCCTGTGTGCATATGAGCTGGGCTGGGAGGTGTTGTTGTTCTTGCAGGTATGACTAAAAGAGCCCAAATACCTTTTTGTGCTTGGCTTCCAGCTGCTATAGCGGCTCCGACACCGGTATCTTCTTTAGTTCACTCTTCTACGCTGGTAACAGCAGGGGTGTACTTAGTACTTCGTTCGTTTTATGTAATTAAAATGGATAATTTTGTTATGCAAATATTAATGGTTTTTAGGTTATTCACTTTGGTATTAGCGGGCTCTAGGGCGGTTTTCGCATTTGATCTAAAAAAAGTGATTGCGCTTTCTACTTTGAGTCAGCTAAGTTTGATGATGTTTTCTATTTCTATTATGTTGCCTTTTGTTGCTTTTTTTCATTTGGTTACACATGCGGTGTTTAAAGCTCTTCTTTTTTTAGGAGCTGGAGGGGTTATTCACAGGAACCAGAGTACTCAGGATATTCGGAGGTTAAGAAGGTTGTGGCAAAGACTGCCTGTGAGAATAAGAGCAATGAGGGTAGCAATTGTGTCACTGAGAGGTGCTCCTTTCATAAGAGGATTTTATTCCAAAGACTTGATTATTGAGTTGAGTATAATGGGTGACAGAATCACATATGGGTGCTATGTTTTAGAGTTATTAGGTCTTGTTTTTACGTCTTTTTATAGGGCTCGTATTGTGTTCAGGGTTATATTAAGGTCAAATTACGTTAACTGTGGGACTTTACGGTCATCTGAGCACATAAATATACAAATTCCATTCTTGAGCTTGTATGTTGGTGCTGTTATTTTAGGTGTCAGACTGGGGAAAAGAATGGAGAAGTTTGGTTTTGTAGTATTACTTGAAAAGTATGAAAGGCTTGTAATTTTTATAATTCCACTTGTAGGGCTTGGAATATGATGGAGGGTGTTAACTAAATTAAGCTTAAGGCCGTGATCGTCATCTAAAATGCGGGGATTTTTTTTGAGAATATGGCTTGTTGAGAGATTGACTTCTCACCCTGCAAAGAGTGTGTTTTTTAAGAGCTCGAAGATGGTGTACGAAACTTTAGATCAGGGTTGGCTAGAATTGTTAGGTCCGCAAGGGGTTTATGTCGGTCTAAGTAAAATTAGGCAGTTAAATGAGGTTGTGCAAAGAAACTATTTTACTTATCAGATGGTTGTTTGAGGGGCAGTTGTGTCTGTAAGACTGAGTTTAATTATCTTTATATAATGAGGGTTATAATTTTGTGTATAAGTTTGATTGTTGTTTTTTCTGTTGCTTTAATTGCTAAGCAACCAATTTCTCTTGGACTGGTTTTGTTAGTTGGGTCTATAGTATCATGCGTAGAGATTGCATTGGAAGTTAGGAGATTGTTGGGGTTCTTACTTTTTTTGACCTATGTAAGGGGGGTTATAGTGCTGTTTTTATACGTATTGAGTATTTATCCTAATGAAGTGTACCGATTTAATTTAAGATTTATTGTTATTGTAGTAGGATGCTCTTTTGCAGTAAGATTGATGATGATGGTAAACTATGAGTACACTGAGATTAGCGGGTTTTTGTTTCTTGGGTTTATGGCTGAAAAGAGCGGCCTTAGGCTCTATATTCTAATAGCTAGAGTGTTATTGTTTGTGATGCTTGTGGTTTCTTATTTATGCATAAAAACTATAGTTCCACTACGGAAAGTGCAATAAGGTTAACTAAAAAGATACAATAGCTTAAATAAAGCGTCTTATTGAAAATGAGGAAGATGGATACTTTTGTACCTTGTGTCATATTTGTAGGAGGGTTTGATTATGGCCCTAGATTTATTAACAAAATGCTTCTCATGATATTTGCCATAGACTTGAATATACGTGTTATAGTATTCAACATCAGTGGGGAGAATTGGTTAATAAAGGAAACTTTAACCCAGCTTTTTGGTAGCCTCGGGGCTAATTGATGAATGCCAGCAGCCGCGGTTAGATTCAGTTCGAGTATAAATTTTAACGGATTGGTTAGAGTCAAAGTTAAGTGATTAAAACTATAAAAAAACTATAGGTGCAGTGTAATGTTAACGGTCTTTTGTGGTTATATTCCTGAAGTTTTAGTAAGTTTCTAACGAATCTATGAAGTGAAACCAGGATTAGATACCCTGTTATCCATAGTTTAAAAAAGAAGTTCCACTTAACTAAACATTTGGTTGTCAAAGAGAAATAAATAGGCGGTGTCTGAGCTAGAAAACAGGGGATCCTGGGTGTTAAAGGACAGTCCACCTACATTTGGGCCTTAGATTATTAGTGCGTGTGTATGGTTGTTTACTCTAATATAGTAAGTGTCCGGGTAGAAATTTTAGAAAATAAGCCAAGACTAAATTTTTGCTGTGAACTTAAGTTCTCAAAAAGGTTTAGTTTGGCTTTGATGTGGTTACTAAATTGGTTTGTGGCCTTTGTAACGGAGTCCAAAAAATAATTCAGATTGACATGCAGCTTATGCTAAGGTTAGCCTGGGATACAGATGTAACTAAACAATAAATAGATATTCATTTTACTTGAGGTAAACTGGGTAAACCAACGAACAAGTTAAGGAAACTTTGCTTTAAAGAAGGACTTGTAAGTAAGAGTTAAAAATAAAATGACTCTGAATACAATCAGATGAGTACTAATCGCCCGTCGCTCGCGGGGAAACCTGTGAAAAGTCGTAACAAGGTAGCAGTAACGGAAGTTGTTGCTAGATTATAATGTGCATATATAGTAAACACAATTATATTTGCCTTCCAAGCAAAAGTCCTAATGAAATTAGTGTATGCTTGGCCAAATAGTTTAAGTTAAAATGTTGAGCTGTTAATTCAAAATTGCAATGAATTTGCTTTGGCTTGCTTAAGTAGTTTAGGTAAAACGTAAGATTTTCATTCTTAATTCAGAATTTGTTTCTCTTAAGTTAAGCTTAGTAGTTAATAATTTTATAACTAAGAACTGCAAATTCTTCATAGTCTAATCAGACCTGAGCTTGGTGCTACGTGGGGGATGATCCAGTTGCTTTGATGAAGCAAAGCGCAAAACTAGTTTTTTAGCACTTGTGCTTAAGCCTTTAGGGTTGGAACGGAGGAAAATTATAAAGAAGTATAGTAGTACGTAGGACTTTGATTCCTAAAGAAAAAGTTAAACCTTTTTTTTATAATTTGGCTTAAAAGTAGTTAAATTATAACTTAGAATTGTCAGTTCTAGATTCCTTTAATAAAGGCTTTTTATAAACAATTTTTTAGTAGGTTGTGTGAGCTATTATTTTGTGAAAAGTGGTAGAAGTCAAAGATAGTATAGCTATATTCTAGTACCTTTTGCATAAGGGTTTTTCAAGACAATTTTAGTTATCTAAAATTCCCGAATAAAAGAGAGTTATTCTTCTTGAGTTAAAAAATCGTGGCAGAGATTGTTATAAACTGGAGAATAGCGGCTAGATACTATTCGCGCTTTTAGATATCTGGTTAGCTTAAAAATATGTGTAAGCATTGCTCTCAGTTAATTTGAGGGTAAGATTTTTTGGGTTAAGCTGAAAAATTTGGAAATTGAGTTTAATAAAAAAAGTTGGTTTTAATAGGCTTTAAACTGGCTATTTTGCAGTAATCTATTTTAAGTAAAACCAAGAAGTAGACATAATTAATTAATTTAGTCATTTGTGTAGGATAGGCTTATGGTTATGAATACCAATAATAATGATAAAAACGAGTAAAAATTTTCCTTATTTGGTGTTATATTTAAGTATCACTTTGAAAGTCAGAGAATTTAATAAAATTTTTTTAATGAACTCGGCAAACAAACACTTCTCGACTGTTTAACAAAAACATTTCCTTTTGGTATAAATAAAAGGTAATCCCTGCCCAGTGCAGCTAAAGTAATGTTTGTTGTAAACGGCGGCGTTAACGTGAGCGTCCTAAGGTAGCGCGATAATTTGCCTTTTAATTGAAGGATGGTATGAATGGGTTAACGAAGAAGTTGCTGTGTCTAAAAAATTGATTTAAACTAACTTTAAGGTGAAGAGGCCTTAATACAAAAGAAGGACGACAAGACCCTATGAAGCTTTATCTTAGTAGGGGCTTATTAAGCCCTTATACGATTTTGATGGGAAATCAGTAAAAATAAGTCTTTTGCTTTCATGTTAATCAGACAAGTATTTCCTAATTTTATATGTATGTCTAGCTACTCTAGGGATAACAGCGCAATTTCTCCCGAAAGATGGTATTGGAGGGGAAGATTGCGACCTCGATGTTGGCTTTAGATATCCCGGAGGTGTAGAGACTCCCAACGGTGGGTCTGTTCGCCCTTTAAAATCTAACATGAGCTGAGTTCAGAACGGCGTAAGCTAGTTCAGTTTCTATCCTCTTTTTTAAAAATAGTTAATTTTGTACGAAAGGACTTTTTTGCTAAAGTAATGCTTTATAGCTTATCTGTTATTACGCATAAATAACGAGGGAATGGGCTGAGTGACCCACAATAAAGGTGTCCTTTTTGCGTAAGTTATTAAACTCTCAGAAGATGTTTGTGTTTAGTTAAAATCTAGGTGAGAATACCCAATTAAGGGTAGAAAGTAAGGTGTACATACGTGGGTTTCTGGGGGCCACACAAATAAGGTTTAATTGGCTACGTGGTAAATTCAAGGTTCATGTGATTAAATTGTTTTTAGGAATAAGCCGATCATTTTTATACTAATTTATTAGGGTTGTACCTGCTACCGATAGTTGTAAGCTGTTATAAGACTGGTAAGGCATGGATATGTCTTTTTATGATAGTCGATATTTTGGTGGCACTGTGCATGGAGAGATTGAGAAAAGTTTACCACACTGTTGCGGTTTTGTGACAAGGATAGTAATAGCAGCGGTGGCCATTGCTATTTATATTAGGTGGGCCATCCTAGTAACTAAGAACCTAAGTTATAAGGCATCAAGAGTTGGGCCGATAGTTGTTACTGCCCTTTTATCAGCGGGGTTAGGGCTTCAGTTAATCCTTAGCTTGTTTTATATTGAAGAGGTAAAATGGGTTAGATGGGAGTCATCTTGTTCTGGGAAGCCGTGACACTCCTTCTGCGGGTTTAGCGGTGATTTGGCTCATAGTGAAGCTTCAAAAAAGAATCCTAACTATTATTTATTGGATACCAGTGACCGAAAGGGCGGCCGAATAAGCGTTTTTGAGGGAGGGATTGATGTTTTTCAATTTTCCTCGTTATCCAGTCTATTACTAATAGTTGATGCTGACTGTACTGACCAACTTTCAACAACACTATCACAAGGAGGGGTTATCTATGGGCGGTGTTCTGAGGTTTGAAGGAGTAATCACTGTCCTATGGTAATCATCATTGAGCTTGCTCCTGGAAAATCTTGTGATATTAAGCTATTTTCTAGGGATTGGGTTAGTAGACTTAATCTTAAATTTTTAAAGCTATGTATTTTCTATAGTTTTTTGCAAACTGGAGTGGGGTGTTTGTTGAGATGGATATTTTTTTCTGTTCACTTGGAGTACAAACACTGGCGTAGTTACTTAGAAGGTGAAAACATAACTATTATAAAACTGAAAAACACTTACAAGTTAAAGTTTAAAAAAACGTCTAAAGCTCGTAGAAGCGTTAAGCGTGGGTTTTGTACCTAAGCTAAAAGGCGGTTAACTTGTTAGCTTGTTTCTTTCTAAGGCGGGGTGCTGGCTCATTGAGTTTAGCGTTGGCACTTAAAAATGCTTAAATTAAAGAGAAAGGATTTAGTTTAAGTTTTCGTGTGTAATAACTAAAATAGGGTGTTTATTGTGTTCAATAAGAAGGAAGTAAGACTAATATGCCCCACATTAGTGAGGTGTGTGGGGGCAAAGTAATTAGTAGTGCATTTCTAATATTAAAATAGGCTCATACCTAGATTCCAAAGGTGTGGGCCCAAGATGTATATGCTATAAGCCGTTTGTGGCTAGGCCACAAGAAGATTTATAGTCATTTAACAAATTCAGAGTCATGTAAGACTATGCTATTTTCTAAGGATGAAACTAATAATTTTAATCTTAAATCTATAAGATTATGTTTCTTTTACAGCTAATTGTAAGCTGCAAAGAGATACCAACTTTGGTAATTTTTTTTTTCTGTTTACCTTGAATCTCAGCGCTTACATGATTTTTTCGGGGTTGGAAACACAACTATATCTGTCTTAAAATCAGAATATGTATATAAATAAAAGTTAAAAAAAATTCCCAAAGCCAAATTTGTTGTTAGCTTAGACTCAGAACAAAAAGGCACTAAGGGGTGAGATTGGGCTTAAAGCTGAAATTCAAAGAAATACCGATTCTGGGGGGGGGAGTCACAAGGAAAAAAAGAATTTCCTAAAATTAACTTTAGACGGGAAAGAAAATAGACACACTTGAAAATGGGGGTCATTAATAGGGTGTGAGTATTATTTGGTGAGGAAAGTATGGTAGCCTTATATATAGCCCGGATTGTCGTGGGATGGCCGAGGTGTGAGGCGGTGAGCTGTAAACTCATAAACAAGGCGTAGGCCTTTCTTACGAGATGATTGGTAATGTTTCTACACATAATATTAATGTATCAAAGAGAGCAGGTCCGTGACGAAAGACTAATAAGCTGGTAAAGATCATGAATGATAGATTCTACGATCTTCCGTGCCCTGTGAACTTAAACGCTTGGTGAAGATTTGGGTCTATACTTGGGCTGTGTTTAGTAATTCAGCTTCTGAGAGGGCTTTTGCTATCTATTCATTATACGGCTCATGAAGATATGGCATTCGACTCTGTTGTGCACATTATACGCAATGTGAAGAAAGGGTGAATGTTACGGAATATCCATGCTAATGGGTCTTCTATGTTTTTTATTTGTCTCTATGCCCATATTGGCCGAGGGCTTTATTACGGATCGTATTTAGATAAAACGGTTTGATACTTTGGGGTCCACTTATTCTTGTTGACTATAGCTGAAGCCTTTCTGGGGTATACTCTACCATGGGGGCAGATATCTTACTGAGGGGCTACTGTGATTACGAATATGCTTAGGGTAATCCCGGTGGTTGGAGAAAGAATACTCCGGTATGTGTGAGGAGGCTGAACAGTGTGTAACGCTACGCTTAAGCGGTTTTATACCCTTCATTTTTTGCTCCCATTTTTGATAGTTGCGGTTGTTTTTCTTCATCTTTTTTTTCTACATGAGAAGGGGAGAAATAATCCGTTGGGGATTGAAAGAGACACAATATGCGTCCCTTTCCACCCTTTTTACACTGTTAAAGACTTGTTTGGGTATGTATGCTTTAGATTCTTTTTTATATACCTGGTTTGCGTTGATCCTGAGCTCTTAGGCAATCATTTAAATTATTGGCCCGCAAACCCTATAAAGACTCCAATTCATGTTCAGCCAGAATGGTACTTTATATTTGCCTACGCGATTCTTCGGTCTATTCCGCATAAGGCGGGGGGAGTATACATTATGTTTTTATCCATTGTAGTGTTGTACTTGGTCCCGAGTCTTCACAGAGGTAAGTATCGAAGATTGTGTTTTTACCCGTTTAACCAAGTAGTGTTCTGAGTCTTAGTGGGGAGGTTTATTAGACTAACGTGAATTGGGGCCCGTCCGGTTCGTGAGCCTTATATTGTGATGGGGCAGTACTTTTCTGTTATCTACTTTTCAAGGCTTCTACTGAATCCGCTTTCTCTATGGATGTGGGATAAGTTGTTAGACTATCCTTCTTTTTATGCGAGTCATCCAGTAGACCTGAAATGGCTAAAATTTTTGGCATACTTTAAATTTTTAAAGCTGTTGAATCGTGAAAAAAGTGCACGTGAGTGGGCTAATAAATGTAGTAAAACATAAATATGTCTTTTTATGGGAGTCGATATTTTGGTGATATTGTGCACGGAGAGTTGGGAAAAGATTTATTTCGTTATCATGGTTTTGTGATGATAGTAGCAGTGGCCGTGTTAGCCTTTGTAATGTACATAGGGTGTGTTATTCTTTTTACTAAGTACTCTTACCGCCACTTTCTAAATCGTCAACGATTGGAGTTTTGGTGGACAATTGTGCCTATGCTTTTACTGGTAGGGTTGTGGTTTCCTTCAATAATTAATTTATATTATATAGAGGAAGTAAAGCGGCCGCGATGAAACTTTAAAGCTATTGGTAAGCAATGATACTGGTCTTATGAATTCTGCCGTAATTTGGATGCCCCGGCTTCTAGTGAAAGTGCAGAGAGTATTTCTTGCTATACAATTGATTCTTATATGGAAGATCAGCAAGAAACTTTTAGAAAAGGCGGGTATCGTTTATTAGACGTAGATAATCGTATGGTTGCCCCTGCGGATGTCCAGATAACCGCTTTTGTGAGGAGTTCTGACGTTCTTCACTCTTTTTCATTACCTAAACTGTTGTTAAAGGTTGATGCTATTCCAGGTCGTATTAATCGTCTTCCAATAAAAGCGTCGCAATGCAGTATTATTTACGGGCAATGCTCTGAGATTTGTGGAGTAAACCATAGTTTTATGCCAATTGTTATTGAGTTCATTCCTGAGAAATATTTCGTTATATGGTTGGAAGCTCTTAATTAATGTAAGCTAAAGCTTTGAAGAAGCGTTAAACTTTTAATTTAATGAACTTGTTAAATGCGCAAGTAGCTTTTAGTGGTAAAATGGTCTAATTCAGGATGTGGGGTTCATGCCCCCAAGGTGCCACAAAAGAGTGGCTTTTATCTATTTGTGAGCTGGCAGAATTAATGCGCTTGATTTAGGATCAACTCATAAGTACACTTACTTGCTCTCATAAAGGCACAAGCTGGCAGATTGAATGCGTACGATTTAAGCTCGTTTTATAAGATTTATTCTTGTTTGTGTGTGACTTGTAAGCTTAAATATGACTTTGTCCTAAGTAGAATTGAATTTTTTATAAGAACCTCTATAAAAGTGGTAACCTTCTGCTTTGCTGCTTTGTGCTTCTCTTCTCAAGTTTTGGCTGCGCCTAATGAAAAGACGCCGCACCGTTCAGAGCTGGGTAGGCCTATGGCGGTAGATTGGGTGGGAGTGGTGGTTGGGATTGTCCCTTTTATTGGAGTACTTCTTGCGGTTGGGTTTTATACGTTGTTGGAGCGTAAAATTTTGGCTATTATTATAATTCGTAAAGGGCCCGCTAAAGTCAGGTATATGGGGATTCTGCAGCCATTCAGTGATGCCGGAAAACTTTTATGCAAAGAGTTTATTACGCCTACGCGCGCTAACGCAAGACCTTTTGTGTTGTCCCCTGCTTTAATATTGACTGTGAGTTTACTTGGATGGCTACTATACCCTTATAAATCAGCAGAAGTGGCTTATGTTTTTGGGGTTATCCTTTTTATGGTAATTACAAGAGTCAGCGTGTATGGGGTGATAATGTCTGGATGAGCCTCTAACTCAAAATATTCTCTGCTAGGTGCTGTTCGTGCAATGGCCCAAAGTATCTCCTATGAGATTCCAATAGGATTTATTTTTTTTTGTGTAGTTTTATGCTCTGGCGTGTTTATGGTCCAAGAAATTAGAGTCTTCCAGCAAGGCGGGTTCTTCTTTTTTATCCCGTTGTCTATAATTCTTGTGGTATGGGTTCTATGCATACTGGCAGAAACTAATCGAGCTCCTTTTGACTTTGTGGAAGGGGAGTCGGAATTAGTGTCCGGCTATAATGTGGAGTATAGCGGGGGCGGCTTTGCAGTGATATTTATTGCTGAGTACTCCAGAATTTTACTGAGAAGAATAATAAGAGCTGCAATGTTTTTCGGAGGCAACGAAGCGTGGATGGGTGTTTATATGATGGTTTTTGCGGTTCTTTTTGTAGTGGTTCGTGCATCTTTACCACGTCTGCGGTACGATAAACTGATAAGATTATGCTGAACAGTGCTTTTGTGTGTTATGCTTATAGCCAGAGTGTGTGTAGTAATTCTAATCAGCGTATAGAAAAATGTAAAATAATATAAATTAGTATAATTCATTTACACTGAATGTGTCAGACAGAGTCTGTTTTACTTATGGTTAAAAGACTGGCAATTGGGCTTATCGCGTTAATGGTAATGAAAGACCTGAACATATCTATTATTGGATTGAGGGTTTTGACAATTATAAGATTGACAATAACAAGGGCAGCCAACGGTAAAATTGAGCTAAATGGGTTATACAGAATTGATTTCATAATAGGGTTAATAGTCACATTAACTTTATTTATCGCGGTTCTATCTCACTTAAGAAGAATTAAAACGGTGCGTAAGCCAAGATTCAATCTAATAATTATTGGGATTAGACTAATCCTACTAATGAGTTTCAGGGTAAGTAGATTCTTCCTTTTTTTTTTTTTTTTTTGAAAGAGTGTTAGCACCATTACTACTGCTAATTGTAGGTTGAGGATATCAGCCGGAGCGATTGCAAGCAGGTGGGTACATGGTGATTTACACTGTTTTTGGTTCATTGTTCTTTCTATGAGGCGTCAGAACCCTTTACATAAGGGGGGTGAGGAGAAGAATGGGATCTGTGGGGAGACTGGTGAAAAAGAGATATATGGGGCTGTGGTGGTTATATATCCTAGGATTTTTGATAAATTGCCCATATACCCCTTCCATTTGTGATTGCCTAAGGCTCATGTAGAGGCTCCTGTAGCCGGGTCAATGCTACTAGCTGGTGTGGTGTTAAAATTAGGGGGGTACGGATTATTACGGTTTATGAACTTTATGCAGCTAAACCTAAGAAGGGTGTCTTACTTGCTGTTACTATTTGTTAATTTAGTTGGTGGGGCCTATGCGGGGATAGTGTGTGTTCGTCAAGTAGACTTGAAATGTTTGGTAGCGTACTCGTCTGTGGCTCATATGAGATTGGTGTTACTAGGGGCCCTAAGAAACACGCCAGTTGGAGTAATGGGAGCTATTATTATTATAGTAGGGCATGGGCTTTGTTCATCTGGGTTGTTTAGGTATGTGAACGTGGCGTACAAGATAAGACACTCTCGGTTGTTAGTAATAAATAAAGGCGGGTTATTAATTTGCCCGAGGCTGGTGCTGGTGTGTTTCTTACTGAGGTCTAGAAATATGGCTGCTCCACCAAGCTTAAACTTATTCGGGGAAGTTTTGGTTTTTGGGGTGAGGGCGTGAATAAGGATAGTATTTTTGTGTATTTTAGGGCTGATGAGGTTTATTAGAGCTTGTTTTAGTTTGTATCTGTACAGAAGTTGTTGCCACGGTAAAGGGTTAGTGTATAGAGAGTCTTTGAGACTAAGAAGGCTTTGTGACGCAATGGTTTTAGGAGCCCACTGAATACCTCTAAACCTACTGTTTTTATTTATACCTTAGATATGAAACGTAATCCTTATTCTCGTTATTATGTTCCTGGCCCAAGACCATGGCCATTTTTTGTAGCTATTTCTGCTAATGGTATGGCGGTGGGGTTAATTTTGTGGCTGCATCGTACACCTAGCTTTTTACTTATAGGGATGAGATTGGGGTGCATATTATTAAGTACCTTTAGTTGATGACGTGATTTGATTCGGGAAGGAGATATGGGGCTCCATACTCGTTTTGTCATCAAAAGATTTCGGGATGGGGTGGCTTTGTTTATCTTGTCTGAAGTAATATTCTTTTTTACATTTTTTTGGACCTTTTTTCATAACGCTTTGAGTCCTTCTTGTGAGCTGGGAATGCGGTGACCTCCTCCTGGAATCCGGACACCAAACCCTTCATCTACGAGGTTGTTTGAGACGGGATTATTAATTAGAAGGGGGTTGTTTGTGACTCAAGCTCATAAGAGTATGCGCTTGAAAGACTATGATGTGGGGCCTTTTGTTGGACTAGTTGTGACAATTTTGTGTGGAACGTTGTTCTTTTTAGTTCAATTGCGAGAATATTACTGAAATTCGTATACCATCGCGGATAGCGTATACGGAAGAGTGTTTTATCTTTTAACTGGTTTCCATGGGATACATGTGGTTGTGGGGACACTGTGGTTAATGGTGAGACTGATTCGCTTGTGACGAGGGGATTTTTCTAGTCAACGACATTTTGGGTTTGAGGCTTGTATCTGATATTGGCATTTTGTAGACGTAGTCTGAGTGGCGCTGTGATGTCTAGTGTATGTGTGATTTGGGGGGTGGCTATATATGTGGTGGTTTAAAATATGGGATGGGGATGTGTACACTTTCAAATACCCAGATGCAAAACCTTCTTGATATGCTTATGTCCAAGAGGAGCACGCTCCATCATGGTATAAAATTCCTGCTCATTTAAAAGTCTAAAGACTAATTAAACAGTTTTGATTTGAAATCAAGTACCTAAGCGATGATGAGCGCTTATTAGTCTCAGGTAAAGTAGTCTAATTAAGGACGGAAAACCTATGATTTTCAGGTGTTGTAACTAACCTTTATTTGAAATGGTAAGTTTTGTAATAAGACCAATAAAAGTAATGAGAATACTGATAGTTATTTTTGGAACAGGATTAAGGTTGAGAAGAGAAGAGCTAATTGGTGTGTGACTGGGTATAGAACTAAATTTGTACGGGTTTTTGATTCTTATAAATCCTGACGGCTACTACACACCTGAGCCCTGTGTAAAATATTTTGTAGTACAAAGCAGGGCATCTATCTTAATGTTAGGGGGTTTTATGTTATTAATGCAGCATTTTGTAGTCGGAGGGTTAGTTATAAGGGTAGTGGGCGTTTTATTAAAGTCAGGAGTTTTTCCGCTACATTCGTGAGTGCCGTCTACTATTAAAAATAGGAGATGGCTAGCAAGTGGGTTAATATTAACTTGACAAAAGATTGCGCCTTTGATCTTTTTGTCTGTAATTGCCCCGTTAGGAAGTCTTTGGGTGGTTATCGGGTTAATGGCTGGTATTGGGGGAGTAGGGGGTTTAAACCAAAACTCTGTCCGTGTGATAAGGGCATACTCGTCATTTGTCCACACGTCTTGGATATTACTAGGGCTAAGGTGGTCCAGTGTAGTATTTGCAAGGTATTTCGTAGTGTATAGAATGTCCGTAGGGATATTTTTTTATGGGTGTTCGCTAATAAATAAAAGAAAAGTGATGAGACAACTAAGGGGGGCTGCTAGAGGGATAGGTCTCTTAATGCTTATGGGTATACCTCCGTTTCTTGGGTTTGTGGCAAAGGTGTTGGTTTTTCTCATAACTAGGAGGGGTGTAATTGTAGTGTGTGTTATAGGGTCTGTGGTTAGGCTAAAATATTATATTGACTTTTTTTATAGAATAGTGATGAAGAGGCTGGCAGATAAACATAAGAGAAGGGTTAAGATAATATGGGGTTTGATAGTAATTGCAAATTTAATAGGTGGGGCGTTGATTGTAATGAGGTTTATCTAAAAAGTATTTTTAGGCCAGTGGCATTTTGATTTCGGCTCAAAAAGGGTGAGTAACCTCACAAAAGTATAGAATAAGAAAGTAATTTAAAATAAAATTCTTTGTTTCAAACATAGCTATAGGTAAATTTTACCTCTTTCTTGTGGAATGGTACTTTAAAAAAAAGGGTTGGTTTGCATCTAATTATTAAACTTAGGTTTTCATTCTTAAATAAGGGAGTTAACAAACATAATAGGGCTGCTAACTTTGTTATAAATGGCTTGTATCATTTTCCCTTATAAAAAAGTAGTTTAATTTAAGAACGATAGGTTGTGGGGCTATTAGCGGTGATATACCCTTTTTTCTAGATATAGTTTAAGATAATAATATTGGCTTTGGGAGCTAAAGATACTCAAATGAGTTTTCTAGAGGATGGTTATAGGGACAAGAGTTTTGTTTGTGTGTATTGTGTCTTTTTTATTTACAGGGCTGTTTTTATTGTTGAGAGAAAAACGGGGGTTAGACCGTGAGAAATGTAGCCCGTATGAGTGTGGGTTTGAACCCATTGGAAGTGCACGCAGGTCTTTTTCTATTCGCTTTTTTCTGGTAGCTGTTTTGTTTGTGGTGTTTGATGTTGAAGTGGTGTTGTTGATGCCTTTTGTGTACATGTTCCTTTATAGTAAGAGGTTACTTGGAATGGTGTCATCAAGAGGCTTTTTATTTATTCTGTTTATCGGGTTGTACCATGAGTACCGAGAGGGGTCTTTGGAATGAGTGGGATAAGGTTAAAGTGGCATTTATGCGAAACGAATTTTGATGAGAGGTTATTGTGAGAGGGTTACTTTTGCTGTTGGAAGTGTACTGCGTATATCTATGGTTCACTCGTCGGGAGAGATTTTGAAGAAGGTATAGAAGCTGTTATTCTAACAAAATGAAGGGTGATGCTTTTGAAAAAACTTACATAAGAGAGGCTTATAGAAAGAAAAATATAAAATTACTAAAGGTTGGGAGAGGGCTGGGTTCTAACGTAAAGTGGCTTTTTGCTAAGTAAAATACGATACA